TTGAAAATCATATTTTTGAGATTACCAATGATCATCCTTTTTGTAGTGAACTAGAAAGTTCTTTTTATCGGAATTCTAGTTATCTGAATAATGGATCTAAGAGTAAGAATCCCGACCACGATCGTTACATGGATGATACTCAGTATACTTGGAATAATCACATTAATAGTTGCATTGACAGTTATCTTCAGTCCCAAATCTGTATTGATAGTTACATTGTAAGTGGTAGTGACAATTCCAGTAACAATTACATTTCTAGTTCCATTTGTGGTAAAAGTGGAAATAGTAGTCAAAACGAGGATACCAGAACGAGTGATCAAACTATACCAGAAAGTTCTACTAATCTGGGTGAACAATACCGGCATTTGTGGGTTCAATGCGAAAATTGTTATGGATTAAATTATAAGAAATTTTTTAAATCAAAAATGCATCTTTGTGAACAATGTGGATATCATTTGAAAATGAGTAGTTCAGATAGAATCGAACTTTTGATCGATCCGGGCACTTGGGAGCCTATGGATGAAGACATGGTCTCTCTGGATCCCATTGAATTTCATTCGGAGGAGGAGCCTTATAAAAATCGTATCGATTCTTATCAAAGAAAGACAGGATTAACCGAGGCTGTTCAAACAGGCAGAGGGCAACTAAACGGTATTACCGTAGCAATTGGGGTTATGGATTTTCAGTTTATGGGGGGTAGTATGGGATCCGTAGTCGGGGAGAAAATTACCCGTTTGATTGAATACGCTACTAAAGAAGTTCTACCTCTTATTCTAGTGTGTGCTTCCGGAGGGGCACGCATGCAAGAAGGAAGTTTGAGCTTGATGCAAATGGCTAAAATATCTTCTGCTTTATATGATTATCAATCAAATAAAAAGTTATTCTATGTACCAATTCTTACATCTCCTACTACCGGTGGGGTGACAGCTAGTTTTGGTATGTTGGGGGATATCATTATTGCCGAACCCAATGCCTACATTGCCTTTGCGGGTAAAAGAGTAATTGAACAAACATTGAATAAAACAGTACCCGAGGGTTCACAAGCGGCTGAGTATTTATTCCAGAAGGGCTTATTCGATCTAATCGTACCACGTAATCCTTTAAAAAGCGTTCTGAGTGAGTTATTTCAACTCCACACTTTCTTTCCTTGTAATCAAAATTAGAACATAAAGTTCAATTATTTTGAGCAAACAAGTAATTAGTTTATCAGAATCCAAGTCAAAATTAGACGAATGGGGTTTTCTTTGTTGACATAAGATCTGATTATATAAAGAATCAAAAGTCACAGAAAATCCGCCCCTTTTTCTATATTCCTGATTATTGATCAAGAAGCCTCTATTAACAAGATAAAAGATGAAATTCTTATTTTCGTGAAATTAGGCAAATCAAAAAAATATACTTTTCTCGTGATATATAATGAAAATCTATAAAATATAGAATTTTTTATTTTTCTATATCTTACGATAATCCTATTTTGACTAAGAATCCCTGCTGGATGGGATTCTAACAAACCCTTCAATATATTCAATATTGAATATAAATAGAATCTAATTATAAATAGAATCTAATTCATTTTTAATAAACTTTTTGCTTAGTAAATGAAATTCGAAGACAAGAGCAAAAAATGAAGAAAATAATATCTCATCCATATCCTTTCAAATCTTTCATGTAGAAAGATGAAAAACTACATTATATACTCACTTAGATAGATACTTAGATTTATACTTAATAGATATTAAGTAATAATAAGAATTCCAATTTAGAATTATCAAATTATAATAAGATATCTTTATATATAATAAGATATCTTTATATTATAAATATAAAATATAAATAATAATAACAGGTACAAATAGTAAATCGAGGTACCCATTCTATGACAACTTTTAACTTTCCCTCTGTTTTGGTGCCTTTAGTAGGCCTAGTATTTCCGGCAATCGCAATAGCTTCTTTATTTCTTCATGTTCAAAAAAACAAGATTGTTTAGAGCCGATGGCACAAAATCTCATCTATTTTTTTTCAAAACTGACGTTTGTATCATAACACAGATATCCATTTAGCAAAATATGGTATAAGCGGCTTCGGCCGAAAAACTCTTATGTCTCCAGAAAATGCTATAGGGGTCAATGGATTCTAGCTATTTTCAAATAGACCCGAATCGACGGATAGCTGAACTGTAAAGTTGGTCTATCTATTTGGCTATCTTTAGTGAGATCATACGAAGGGTATGTTATTAGTTTAGATCTAACGAATTTAATGAATTACTCCTAAAGGGTCACATCAAACTAGTGCTAGTTGATGCGAGTTACTTCGGAAACAAAAGGACTAAAGTCAAATTCATTTGGGGTATTCTCTCAATTCCAAAAAAATCAACTGGATCAAGTATGAGTTGTCGATCAGAACATATATGGATAGAACCTATAACGGGGGCTCGAAAAACAAGTAATTTCTGCTGGGCTGTTATCCTTTTTTTAGGTTCATTAGGATTCTTGTTAGTTGGAACCTCGAGTTATCTTGGTAGAAATTTGATATCTTTATTTCCGTCTCAGGAAATCGTTTTTTTTCCACAAGGAATTGTGATGTCTTTCTATGGGATCGCGGGTCTTTTTATTAGCTCCTATTTGTGGTGCACAATTTCGTGGAATGTAGGTAGTGGTTATGATCGATTTGATAGAAAAGACGGAATAGTGTGTATCTTTCGTTGGGGATTTCCTGGAAAAAATCGTCGGGTCTTCCTCCAATTTCTTATAAAAGATATTCAGTCCGTCAGAATAGAAGTTAAAGAAGGTATTTATGCTCGTCGTGTCCTTTATATGGATATCAGAGGCCAGGGAGCCATTCCATTGACTCGTACTGATGAGAATTTTACTCCACGGGAAATGGAACAAAAAGCTGCTGAATTGGCCTATTTCTTGCGTGTACCAATTGAAGTATTTTAAGAAATGAGCCGAGAAATGAATGCTTTCTCAGGAGGAGGGTAAAAACGCAAGAATCCTCTTTTTTCATAACATAACTTAATTGAGGTTTCTTCAGAACATTCATTCGAGTCAAAGCAGATATATATGAACAAGTAGAAAAAAAACTCTTTTGGGGATCTTTTATATGTATCGAAATATACACAACTCAATTCAATAAATCAATAAAAAAATAAGAACTAAATCGAAATATCTCATAATCAACTATTTAGAAATAAGGAAATTCCCCCCTTTTCAACTTGTTGGAATTGAGACTTTAGAGATCATATCTTATAATTTTTTCGAAGCTTCTTTTTATACTTTTTGTGCTCCTTAATGACCAAAAAATTGAATCTCTTATAATGATAACTAGCAGATTTCTGTCGTTTTTTGCCGCTCATTTTTCACAATATTCTTCAGAAAATTCCCTCAATTATTCTATCCCTGACTACTCATAGTAAGTTCAATTTTTTCGAAATATTAGAGATTTTGATATAATGATAGAAAGGAGTTCTTTCGTCTCAAAATCTGAATAATATTCATATTCATTATTTCAATTTTTCCGGGCATTCATCGAAAGGAGATATGTGCTTCGAATTTGACCAATTGAGATATAGGGAAACAATATTTTTTGATTATTTATTCATTCCAATTTTTCGTCTATTTCTGTATTTTTTTCTAGATTCATAGGTTCGATAACTTGTAATAGAACTGATGCCCGAGAGAAATATTAGATTACATAGGGTCGACGAATGAGATGGGTTCATTAACAATTCAGAGATGAAAAAATGGAAAAAAAGAAAGCATTCACTCCTCTTTTATATCTTGCATCTATAGTATTTTTGCCCTGGTGGATTTCTCTCTCATTTCAAAAAACTATGGAATCCTGGGTTACTTATTGGTGGAATACTAGGCAATCCGAACCTTTTTTGAATGATATTGAAGAAAAGAGTATTCTAGAAAAATTCATAGAATTAGAGGAACTCCTCTTCTTAGAGGAAATGATTAAGGAATACTCGGAGACACATCTACAAAACCTTCGTATAGGAATTCACAAAGAAACAATCCAATTAATCAAGATACACAACGAGGGTCGTATTCATACGATTTTGCACTTCTCGACAAATATAATCTGTTTCATTATTCTAAGTGGTTATTCTCTTTTGGGTAATAAAGAACTTGTTATTCTTAACTCTTGGGCTCAGGAATTCCTATATAACTTAAGTGACACAATAAAAGCTTTTTCTCTTCTTTTATTAACTGATTTATGTATCGGATTTCATTCGCCCCATGGTTGGGAACTGATGATTGGCTTTGTCTACAAGGATTTTGGATTTGTTCATAATGAGCAAATTATATCTGGCCTTGTTTCCACTTTTCCAGTCATTCTAGATACAATTTTCAAATATTGGATTTTCCGTTATTTAAATCGCGTATCTCCGTCACTTGTAGTGATTTATCATTCAATGAATGACTGAAAAATTATCTACCTAATCCAATTAGAATGTTTCTTACTTTGCAGTTGTACATAAGCAAAGCATTGAAAATCGTACTTACTCTTTATCTTTCTATCCATCCCAGAGATTCATCCTATATCCTATATATGAATCCAGTCAAATTATTCCAGTAAATAACAGAATCGTGGATAGGAAACTCCATTAGTGACCTACCCCAATTTATTGTAGAAATTTTCGGGATCAATGGTTGGACCATGCAAACTAGAAATACTTTTTCTTGGATAAAGGAACAGATTACTCGATCTATTTCCGTATCGCTCATGATATATATCATAACTCGTGCATCCATTTCAAATGCATATCCCATTTTTGCACAGAAGGGCTATGAAAATCCACGAGAAGCGACTGGACGTATTGTATGCGCCAATTGCCATTTAGCTAATAAACCAGTGGATATTGAGGTTCCGCAAACGGTACTTCCCGATACTGTATTTGAAGCAGTTGTTCGAATTCCTTATGATATGCAACTGAAACAAGTTCTTGCTAATGGTAAAAAGGGGGCTTTAAATGTGGGGGCTGTTCTTATTTT